ATATTCCCCGAATTCCCCGTTGATACGACATGCTGTTTTTTCCATTCATTCCTTTCAGGATCAGTCGTGGTCTTACAAACTCTACCGATAGTATGGACGAATCTGTTACTTCATACAAATGTGTAAAAGATGCTAGCCGCACTTAAAAGCCGAGTACTCTACCATTGAGTTAGCAACCCGAATAAAAAAAAGAATTAGTATGTGCAGATACAATCAGAATCAAAAACGAAATGGAATTGCACGACGTAATCAAATAAAATATCAAATGGAATCAAATAAAAAAAAAATGGATATACCGTCTCTTGTATCTTATCTTATGTTATCCCTTCTTAGATTATCTATTTTTTTTTTTGAATCAAAATTTTTATATCACACAAAAGTAACTTCTTGTATCACAGAAAATCCAATGAGCCCATCATGTGAATTGAATGAAGTAAAATAAAAAAAACCAAGTCTATGAAGCGGAGATAACTAGATCTATTTATCCACAATCGGATTATATTTGTTTGATCCACTGTTGTCAATATGAATGTGAATAGTGAAAAACGAATACAATGGAGAACACAAAAGAATAAAAAAAAAAAAAATAGAAATAACAATTTCAATTGAATATCTTTCTTTTTTTATTTATATTTCATTATTCAATTTAATTAGTCAATTGAAATATCTATTTATTAATATTTCATCTATAAATTATATATTTCTATTAATTGAAATAAATAGAAATAGGAAAATATATATATATAATATATATAAAATATATAATAATTAAAATGAAAAAAAGAGAAAATAAATAAAAAAATAAAAAACTACGGAGTTGTGTTGGATTGGCACGATAGAGATAATGAACATAAATAGAAAAAAAAAGTGTAGGCGAAAGAATAAATTAAGGTAAGGAAGAAGTAAAGTAGAAAAAAATCTCGGGTTTATTCAATCAATAAATAAATATAAGTAGAATAAACAAGCGTAATCCCTTGTGTTTTTTTATTTGTTCATAGATTTCCAACAAAAACCAACCCATTGATGGTAATGTCAAAATTTTCTATTTCTAGTATAAAACCAATTATTTCATTTATTCACTTGATTGATCTTTAATAAATAAGTGTAGTAGAACAAGAGAGGGGGGAAATAATAGAGAAAAGGTTATCCAAAGCTATAGACAAGTCATCCACACCCTCTTTTTTTTTTTTTATTTCATTAATTGCATTTTTCGGTTATTGATTCAGGTCAAATTCCGTAAAAACCGCAGCCCTCTTTGAAATATCATGAACAGTTCCTGTAGGTTGAGCACCTTTTTCAAGAAAATATAGAATTGCAGGAACATTTAAATAGGTTTGATTCTTTATCGGATCATAAAAACCCACTTTACGAAGATCTCTTCCCTCTCTTCGGGATCGAACATCAATTGCAACGATTCGATAAACGGCTCATTGGGATAGATGTAGATTAACAATACCCCCCCCAGAACCGTATAAGAAGTTTTCTCCTCGTACGGCTCGAGAAAATTGGAAGTTATGTATATGTATAGAATTCTAATTAATGTAAAATAGATCCATAGATTATCAAATCAATTAGACTATGATTTCATTTTTTTTTTATTCTTTTCCAAAAAAGAAATTAAAAAAAAAATTCTTATTTGTATCCTCATAACTCAAGTTGGGTAACTCTCACTCAAAGGAAAACCTTTAAGCATTTCATTTATTGAGCCGTCTATAACCCCCTTTTTGCCTGTCTCCTTTAGAATCTATTCTATTCTTCATTCTGATCTAGTTTAGTTATTGAGACAATTAACAAGTTTAGTTATTAAAACAATTAAAAAAGGTATTTCCTTGTTCCGGGATCCTTTATCTTTGCTTTGAATCATTGGGTTTAGACATTACTTCGGTGATCTTTAATCCTTTCAAAATGGCAGCAACATACCATTTTTTGTGATTTCTTTTTATCAAAGAACCATATGAATGATTGATTCTCGCGTGATACACTTTTGATCAAAAGAGTTTTCCTAATTCCAACAAATTTGATGTTTGAATTTGAAACTTGCTTGAATTGGATCCTTTCGATTTCTATATCGAAAATATACTTACGAAGTTGTTTCAACTTATTGATTGACACTAACCCTAGATCTCCGCCCCTGATAAATGAATTAATACTTTCTACTCGAGCTCCATCATGTAATATTTACATTAAAACTTCCCCAAAATGAAATGAGGGTTATAGTGGAACAGAACAAACGATGTCGAGCCAAGAGCATCTTCATTCCTATATATAAAAGAAAATGGTGGATGTAAGATAAGAATCCACAGTTGATCATGTCCTTCAAGTCGCACGTTGCTTTCTACCACATCGTTTTAAACGAAGTTTTACCATAACCTCTAGTTTCTTGGAACTGGTATGTAATTGATTCAATTATGGAATCATGAATAGTCATTGGTTTAGTTGGTACATAGTTATCTATACTGTTATGAATGGGTAGTTTCTTAAAAAGTATCAGCAAGAATTCCATTTTTTTTTTGAAACCCACATTTTCTTTTAGATATTGGATTTTCTTTTAGTATATTGGATGAATACAATTTTTTGTATGAATGCAATATTTATTTAATATGAAATGGAATATATATATTATTCTTTTTTTTTTTTATTTCTATAAATTTAGAAAAAATTACGAATAAATAAGAAATACGTTCTTTTTGAATCCGCATTTTCAAGTTTCTTGATAGGATGGATTCGCCAGTTTAACACTTCTTCAAGTACCAAGGATTCATAGGAAATCATTCAAAATAATTGATTGAAAGTTTTCTACCTCGATATTCTTATTTGACTAAAGTTTTCCAATAAGGGAAGGGACATTTTATTATCTTTTATTATCATAAAAAAAACCTATTCGAATTAACCCATCAATGATTTAAAACAAATAGATAGATCAAAAACAAATCCAATTTTTTTTTACTCTAAATTATTTTAGCCTAAACCGGTCTTAAGAGACTTAATCCCATTGATTCAATTCAATTAGTACCAAAAACGCAAGCCCTTCGTATTTATAATTCCACATAAATCCACAGAAATAAAATAATCAAGTTGCACACACCATTTAAGGGATAGAGAATAAGAGAGGCTTTCACATTTCGATTTTGAATTAAAATGACATCATGGAAAATATATGAGACGTAAGGTTTTTTTATGAATAACGAATTTCAAATATGAATATGAAAGATATGGACATACGATGAAAAGCCCGTCCTACTTTTTTTTCATTAAAAAAGTCTTTTTTTTTTTATCTATGTTCCCATCTTTTACCTAGATAAAAAATGGATTCAATTCCATCTACGTCTTATGGTATTTAAACTCGATTCAATTTGTGAAAAAAATATGATTTAGAGACGAATCAAAAATAAGAAAAATAATGATAAGAAAGAAGAATCACATTCTATCTAATATTAGACTCTTAAACAGAAGGTTGTTCAAAAAAGGCAATCTTTTTTTGATATGATAATTTTGATATGATTATATCATATATAATATTATGGAATATTATGATATATAATATCATAATACTATGATATATATAATACGCATACTCTGGGACGGAAGGATTCGAACCTCCGAATAGCGGGACCAAAACCCGTTGCCTTACCACTTGGCCACGCCCCATTTCTATTCAAGACTAATAAACACTAATATTGTTATTGGTTGTTCGTCAATTCCAGTCCAAATATTGATAGAATCAATTAGATTGTTGCTAGGATTTTGATACGTGTAGATATCGAATGAAACTGAATTTATTGATCATTAGATATAATTCAATTAAGATATTGTATGAAAGTAGGATTTCTTCTATATCTATTTTGATTTGAGAATGGAAGGATTTTTGATTGGCTGAGTTCAAATCAAAGAAAAGAAAGGTTTTTTGACCTACCTTATGTTATTAATTTTTACCTTATCCCTTATATCAATAATAAGATATTAATAACTCAATCAACTCAAAAAAAAATTATCTTCAAGAACAAAATGTTTGTTATGCTTAATATTTTTAGTTTAATCTGTATCTGTCTTAATTCTGTCCTTTATTCAAGTAGCTTTTTCTTAGCCAAATTACCCGAGGCCTACGCTTTTTTGAATCCAATAGTAGATATTATGCCAGTAATACCTGTGTTCTTTTTTTTATTAGCTTTTGTGTGGCAAGCTGCTGTAAGTTTTCGATGAGATTTTTCATACTGTCCTAGAAAAATTCATGATTTACTCGAAAAAAAAATTCTAACAATTTCTAATATAAGATCAGATAAGTCTTACATACAGTCTGAACCGTTAAGTTAAATATTGAAATTCTTGTATAGCTGTGCTAAATCTAGATCACTCTCATTCTCATTTTCTTGTTATAACTTTTTTTTCCATTGAACGACCCTATTAGAGTCCCCCACAATATATAATTGTTGGTATAAAAGAAAATTTTCATTAATAAACAACTCAACTCTGATTTTCTGAAATTTTTTTTTTTTTCTAGAAATCACTTCATTTCTTGGTGTCAAAAAATAGGGTATGCAGTATAAAAATAGAGAATCTATTCTCTTTTTTTTTTGAAAAAAAAAAATGCTATTGGAGATTGTGTAATGCTTACTCTAAAACTATTTGTTTATACAGTAGTGATATTCTTTGTTTCTCTCTTCATTTTCGGATTCCTATCTAATGACCCGGGGCGTAATCCTGGACGTGAAGAATAAAAAATCAGATTTTTGTTTTCCTTGCTTGATTTGCAAATTTTTATCTATTCCACATCTTTCTTTAACTATATATATAAAAAAAAAAATACCAAGTCATCGACAGAAACGGAAAGAGAGGGATTCGAACCCTCGGTACGAAAAACGCGTACAACGGATTAGCAATCCGACGCTTTAATCCACTCAGCCATCTCTCCCCCAATTGAAAAATGAAAAAGAATAATTACTATGATACATTAAGTAAGGCTTGAAAAAAGCCCTTCTTTATCTCTCTTTATTATTTTATTATATCTTTATTATTTATTATATAGATAGCTATATAAAGCTATATATAGATAATATATATCTAAAAACTTTTATCAGAAATTCCAATTCCATTTAGATTTTAAATAAAGTAAGGGCTCAAAAGAGATATCTACAATCCAATATTTGAATATATAAATACCAATCTATTAAATGTTAATAAAAAAAATTTTGAATAAATTAAGAAAATCAAAAATAAAATGAAAATATATATATATTAAATAATAAATAAAATCAATAAAAGTACCTTGTTTATTTCGTCCGAAAAGTCCCTTTTTATTTCCACGGCCTGGCCTGGTCAGTACCTAGCCGGGCTTTTTTTTTGTTCCAATGAATCGTAGAAAAAATGATTTATTTTATTTGAAAACTCAAAATTCTTTTGAAATAAAATAACAAAAATCGAAACAACAATCATATCATAAGAAGGATTATTTCGATTCCTATGATACAGAATCAAATGATATAGAATCAAAGTGCCATTTCTTATTATTCTTTCTTTTTTTATTTACTTTTTTTTACTGGAATAAAAAAAAACTTATCATTTAATTAGTTAAATGAGTCCTCGTTTACTAATCTCATTAGTCTTCCTGATAAAAATATGTCAACGCTCTCATTTTCATGATTTTTTTTCTGATCCTATTTTTTTATTACTAGGACCTATTTTTGTGTTCGACAAAAGGTCGATTTATATGCAATAATAGCATTGTAGCGGGTATAGTTTAGTGGTAAAAGGGTGATTCGTTCTATTAACCCTTTAATAGTTAAAGGGTCTTTCGTTTGATTTATATTTCGATCAAAAACTTTATTTCTTAAAAGGATTTAATCCTTTTCCTATCGATGAAAAATTCGAGGAAAAATAGAAATTCTCGTGATTTGTATCCAAGAGTCCGTTATAAATTGAAAAAATTGGATCATGAAATTACGAAACATAATTTATTTTTGAATTGGATCCATACTTCCAATTGAACGAGTAAGGAATCCATGGATAAAGGTAGAAAGAACGGTCTATTTCTAATCGTAACTAAATCTTCAATTTGAGATTTATATAAGGGAGATTGAAGCAAAACAAAATAGCTATTAAACAATGTCTTTGGTTTACTAGAGACATCGACAGATTATATTGTTTTAGCTCGTTGGAAACAAAAAAGACTTTTCCTAAGGATTATTTCAAATAGAAATAGGGAACGAAGTAACTAGAAAAGATTGTTAGAATCCTCTTTTCTTCTATAGGGATCATCTATAAAGCAGGTCCTTTTGAATGCATTCAGACAGAAAGGCTGACATAGATGTTATGGGTAGAATTTGTTTTTTTTTTCGTTTACATCTTTTTTTTCCATCTTCCATAAAGGAGCCGAATGAAATCAAAGTTTCACGTTCGGTTTTGAATTAGAGACGTTCAAAATGATGAATCAACGTCGACTATAACCCCTAGCCTTCCAAGCTAACGATGCGGGTTCGATTCCCGCTACCCGCTTATCTTATATATTTTATCTTCTATTTTTTTTTATTAAAATGATATCGTAATTTTATAGATTTATTATTTTTTGATTACTATATTTCGAAATTCATAATAGACAAATATTTTTGAATTGATTCATTTCAAATTCGAATATTTTCATTCTATTTTTTAATATAATAAATTATTATTATATAAAGTACTCTATATTATTTTATAAAATAAGATAATTGAATTAATATCGAATAAAATGAATCTAGAATTACTATAAATCATAATAAGATAAATTTTACAATTGAATTGTAAATTCAATTAATGGAATGCATCATTGAATTGAATAAGCAATTTCCGGAATTCGTGCACATCTTTTGTTCATAAAAAAAAAGATGTGCAAATAAGAAAAAAAATAGGAGTGAAATTAACTGTGACACGTTCATTAAAAAAAAATCCTTTTGTAGCAAATTATTTATTAAAAAAAATAAATAAGCTTAACACAAAGGAAGAAAAAGAAATAATAATAACTTGGTCACGAGCATCTACCATTATACCCACAATGATTGGTCATACTCTTGCTATTCATAATGGAAAGGAACATTTGCCTATTTATATAACGGATCATATGGTAGGGCATAAGTTGGGAGAATTTGTGCCAACTATAAATTTCCGGGGGCATGCGAAAAATGATAATAAATCTCGTCGTTAATAATTGAAATTAGTAAAATCAGAAAATAAAATGAATAGAGATAAAATAAAGACACTTATGATTCATTAGTGAGAGGTGAACCTTATGATAAAGAAGACAAAAAAGAATGGATATACAGAAGTATACGCTTTAGGTCAACATATATGTATGTCCACTCACAAAGCACGAAGGGTAATTGATCAGATTCGTGGACGTTCTTACGAAGAAACACTTATGATACTAGAACTCATGCCTTATCGAGCATGTTATCCCATTTTCAAATTGGTTTATTCTGTAGCAGCAAATGCTAGTCACAATATGGGTCTCAACGAAACCAATTTAGTCATTAGTAAAGCTGAGGTCAACAAAAGTATTACTATGAAAAAATTAAAACCTCGAGCTCGAGGCCGAAGTTATCCGATAAAAAGACCCACTTGTTATATAACTATTGGATTGAAAGATATATCTTTAAATGAAGAAAAGTGTAAAAGATCCGAATACTCCATATTATGCTTAAAAAAACCTAAATGTATAAATAAATACGCGGATATCACATGTTATAATATGGATAATAATGGGGGAGTATGGGACAAAAAATAAATCCACTCGGTTTTAGGCTTGGTGCAACCCAAGGACATCGTTCTATTTGGTTTGCACAACCAAAAAAATATTCTGAAGGTCTACAAGAAGATCAAAAAATACGAGATTGTATCAAAAATTATGTAAAAAAAAATAGAAGAATATTCTCCGGTGTTGAGGGAATTGCACGTATCGAGATTCAAAAAAGAATTGATCTCATTCAAGTAATAATCTATATGGGCTTCCCAAAGTTATTAATAGAAAGTGGGTCTCGAAGAATCGAAGAATTACAAATGAATGTACAAAAAGAGTTAAATTTTGTCAACCGAAAACTAAACATTGCTATTACAAGACTTGAAAATCCTTACGGAAACCCTACTATTCTTGCAGAATTTATAGCCGGGCAGCTAAAGAATAGAGTTTCATTTCGAAAAGCAATGAAAAAAGCTATTGAATTAACTGAACAGGCAGGTATAAAGGGAATTCAAGTACAAATTGCCGGGCGTATAGACGGAAAAGAAATTGCACGTGTTGAATGGATCAGAGAAGGTAGGGTTCCTCTACAAACCATTCGAGCTAAAATTGATTATTGTTCCTATACAGTTGCAACTATCTATGGGATATTAGGGATTAAAATTTGGATATTTGTAGACGAGGAATAATAAACCTTTCCTCAATTTGTCTTTCTATTTTATTCAATCATAGAACAAACAAAAATTCATTCTTTTTTTTTTTTGAATAGTAAATGAAAAATTCTACAGGCTTGAATAAAAATTCAATTAATTATTTGAAATAATTGCTATGCTTAGTGTGCGACTCGTTGGTTTTTCTGTTAGGATAAAAATGGACCTGACCATAACATAATATAATATGAACTAATAATTGAAAAAAAAAAATAACCAACTCATCGTTTCACATTATCTGGATCGAAAAAAGAAAGCAGTCAAGATATGTTATATTGGTCATGTCATATCATTGTAGCAACTTAAATTTTTTTTGCATAAACAAAAACACCAATCTAATTATCAGTTGTGAAGCATTAAAAGTATACGGATAAATGGAAGGGTGAAAGAAAGAGAGAAAAAAATATCAATGATATAAGATTCCAATATGGAATATGTAAGGTCTATGAGTCATCTCATAAAAGGTAGTGTAAGAAAACAGCAATACTGCTTGATTCAGAATTAGATTAATCTGTTAATAGAAGAAAAAAGCCAAGAGCCCTGAGTCAATAAAGACTGAGAAGATTGACTCAACAACAAATTTCATTCATTAGGGGCTCCATTGTAGAATTAAGACCTAACCATTAATCAAGAAATGATGGGGACGAGGGAACCCAAGAATACATAATATTCTGTTGAAAATAAATATTAATGATTCATTGGGTAGGATGGCGGAATCCACCCAAGACCAATCCATTAATTCGGAAAGGTCATTTCATGGGCTAAGCTTAGAACGTAAATACATATAAAAAGAGTAAATATTCGCCCGCGAACTTTTTTTTATTCGCTTGAATTTCTATATTTTGGTCGATTAAAGACCCCCAAAAAAATAATAGATAATAAAAGAAAAGAGAAACCAAAATCAAATTATGTAAATCATGTATAAATAGAATACATATTTAGTTCTATCTCAAAAGAAGAGAGAAAAATGGATAATAGATTAGATGAAATCTCAAAGAATACCCTAATTCAGTCTATTATTGACACTATATATGTATAGTCTATTCTTTTGGAATCATTTCATTCGTGAGGAGCTGGATGAGAAGAAACTCTCACGTCCGGTTCTGTAGTAGAGATGGAATTGAGAAAAAACAACCATCCACTATAACCCCAAAAAAACTAGATTTCGTAAACACCATAGAGGAAGAATGAAAGGAATTTCGTATCGAGGTAATCATATTTGTTTCGGTAGATATGCTCTTCAGGCACTTGAACCCGCTTGGATCACATCTAGACAAATAGAAGCGGGACGACGAGCAATGACACGAAATGCACGACGTGGCGGAAAAATATGGGTACGTATATTTCCAGACAAACCAGTTACAGTAAGACCCACGGAAACACGTATGGGTTCGGGGAAAGGATCTCCTGAATATTGGGTAACTGTCGTTAAACCGGGTAGAATACTTTATGAAATGGGCGGAGTAGCAGAAAATATAGCCAGAAAAGCTATTTCAATAGCGGCGTCAAAACTGCCTATACGAACCCAATTCATTATTTCGGGATAGGAATGTAGAATCAAAGGAAAGCGGTCTTTGGTATGCAAAAAAAAATTGCCATTTCAAATTTATTTTTTGTTTGGTTTGAACAAACAATATTTCTTTTTGTTTTTTTTTTTTAGCCCTTTGAATTGAAAGAACAGATTCACAAAAATAATATGATTCAACCTCAAAGCCATTTGAATGTAGCGGATAACAGCGGGGCCCGAAAATTGATGTGTATTCGAATCATAGGAGCTAGTAATCGACGATATGCTCATATTGGTGACGTTATTATTGCTGTAATCAAAGAAGCAGTCCCAAATACACCTCTAGAAAGATCAGAAGTGATTAGAGCTGTAATTGTACGTACTTGTAAAGAACTCAAACGTGAAAACGGTATGATAATACGCTATGATGACAATGCTGCGGTTGTTATTGATCAAGAGGGAAATCCAAAAGGAACCCGCATTTTTGGTGCGATCCCCCGCGAATTGAGACAGTTAAATTTCACTAAAATTATTTCATTAGCACCTGAAGTTTTATAAGATGAGACCAAGATATAGTTAGAATATTTGAATGAAATTAATTAATAGATTGTATCTCACGTATATACTTTTCAAAATTTAAAAATATTTGAATAAATAAAGAGCATGTTAATTATATTCAAATTCGAAAGAAACACTTATTTTGGTTTATCATGGGTAAGGATACTATTGCTAACCTAATAACCTCTATACGCAATGCTGACATGACTAGAAAAGAAACGGTTCGAATACCATCTACTAACATCACTGAAAACATTGTGAAAATACTTTTACGAGAAGGTTTTATTGAAAACGTAAGGAAACAGTTAAAAAACAACCAAAATTTTTTGGTTTTAACCCTACGACATAAAAGGAATAGGAAAGGACCATTTAAAAGTTTTTTAAATTTAAAACAGATCAGTAGACCTGGTCTACGAATCTATTCTAACTATCAAAAAATTCCTAGAATTTTAGGAGGGATGGGGGTTGTAATTCTTTCCACTTCTAGGGGTATAATGACAGACCGAGAGGCTCGACTAGAAAAAATGGGCGGAGAAATTTTGTGTTATATATGGTAATCTTTATAATATGCGAATTATATACAAAACTTCCCTATCTCTTTTTTTTTTTACAAAAAAGAGAGGATTTCTAATATAATATAAGTCTTGCTTCATTAGTTGATACTTCAAAGGTTTTCAGCAAAAATGAAAGAACAAAAATAAAGTGATGAAGGTTTAATTACAGAACCCCTGATATGTTCCGGGTTCATTGTCGTTTCGAGAATGGAGATAGAATTATAGATTTTTTTTAGGACCGATTCAACATAGTACTATACAGATACTAGCGTGGAATAGTGTTAAAATGAAAGTCAATTTTTATGATTCAACCATAGAACGTATAGTTTTATAAACTACAAAACAAAGATGCAAATAATTTTTTTGGTTTTCAATTTCAATATTCTTTTTTTTTTTTTGTTTTGTAAGGATACACTTCTAAATTCAAAATTTCAAGAAACTTATTTTCTTCAAATAGGTAGATTCGCAATTAAAGTAAGGAATGACAGACAAATATGAAAATAAGAGCCTCCATTCGTAAAATTTGTGAAAAATGTCGACTGATCCGTAGGCGGAAACGAATTATAGTAATTTGTTCCAACCCGAGACATAAACAAAGACAAGGATAATCTTTCTAAAAAACTAAAAAAAAAGATCTGTTTTAACATGAAATGGATATATCCATATATCTCTGATTTATATTTATGAGATTAAAATATGGCAAAACCCATACCAAGAAGTGGTTTACGTAGGAATGGACGTATTGGTTTACGTAAAAGTACGCATAAAATACCAAAGGGAGTTATTCATGTTCAAGCAAGTTTCAACAATACAATTGTGACTGTTACGGATGTACGGGGTCGAGTAATTTCTTGGTCCTCCGCCGGTACTTGTGGATTCAAAGGTACAAGAAGGGGGACGCCGTTTGCGGCTCAAACCGCAGCAGGAACTGCTATTCGGACAGTAGTGGATCAAGGTATGCAACGAGCAGAAGTCATGATAAAAGGCCCCGGTCTCGGACGAGATGCAGCATTAAGAGCTATTCGTCGAAGTGGTATACTATTAAGTTATATATGTGATGTAACTCCTATGCCCCATAATGGCTGTAGGCCCCCTAAAAAAAGACGTGTGTAAAAATAACCATTAACTAGATTTCAAGAGAAATAAACAATTCAAAAATTGGATCAAATAATATTACTATGGTTCGAGAGAAAATAAGAGTATCTACTCGGACACTAAAGTGGAAATGTCTTGAATCAAGAGCAGACAGTAAACGTCTTTATTACGGACGCTTTATTCTGTCTCCACTTATGAAAGGTCAAGCAGATACAATAGGTATTGCGATGCGAAAAGCTTTGCTTGGCGAAATAGAAGGAACATGTATCACACGTGCAAAATCTGAAAAAATACCACATGAATACTCTACCCTAATAGGTCTTCAAGAATCAGTCCATGAAATTTTAATGAATTTAAAAGAAATTGTATTG